GATTTTCAACCAATTATGTGCTTCAATATAATTACCTGGAGTAAGCGCTATAGCTTGTTTCCAATACTCAGCAGCTTGATCGGACCAAGCTTCCGCAATTTCAGAATCACCCTGTAGAATGGCCTGTTCTCCCCGGTCGGAATAGGTGGTTCCTTCCCTTAGAACCGTACTTGAGAGTTTCCTATCTCATACGGCTCAAAAATCGATTCTTTTTGTGTCCTATCTTAATCTACCCTATGCTAACTGAATTAGATTTCTCATAAACCTATCCCATTTTTTCTTGGGTTAACCAGAAGAAGTTAATTACATAAGTTTCAAACCCTAATTTTGATCAATAATCAGAATCAGTTTGATCTTTTCTCCCACCTTCAGAAGAATGAAGCATAGGTATCCCCACAATATCGTTAGAATTTTCTGAAAGGTAACTATCTCGGTTTCATATATGGAATTCATATAGAATCTTTGAAAAAGACTTTTTTCCATAAGAAAAAAGAACTTACTATCTTTGGGATCTGATGCTACACCGCTGCTCAATACCTTAGTGGATCGACTCTATTACATAAGTTGATTCCTAACTTTTGTCCCATATCATGACATAAGTAAGCAGTTCTTAACTGTATCGACTCAATAGCTCGCTAATTGATCTTTACGGTGCTTTCTCTATCAATTTGATCCTTTATCCATAGAATATAGTATATAGGCTGCACTCATTTTTTTTTTTCTTCCTATTTTGGTTCTCGTGAAGTCTCTTTCCTTGCTACAGCTGATAAAAATCGTTGCTTTGGACGATGCATTATGTAGAAAGCCTATTTTTTCTAGTATTTACTAGCCAATTTGATCTTTGCTTTTTTTCCTTATTTCTATAGTGGAGATAGTCGCACGTAATGACAGATCACGGCCATATTATTAAAAGCTTGTGGTAAGAATGGGTTTCGTTCTAGTGCCCGGAAATAATATTCCAAAGCCTTTGTATGCTCTCCATTGCTTGTGTGTATAAGGCCTATGTTATAGAGTATATAACTTCGATCATAGGGATCAATTTCTGGTCGCGTAGCTTCATAATAATTCTGTAAAGCTTCCGCATAATTTCCTTCGGATTGAGCCAACATCCGTTACGGTCGTTCATTCTATTCAAAAAATCTCCGTTCCAGAACCGTACATGAGATTTTCATCTCATACGGCTCCTCCCTTCTGCGCATAGTACTAAGGGGAATAATCCATAGAATAAAAATTGAACTATTCTCATCTCATTATGAACTGAAAGGAACTAGTATTTTTACAAGAAATCTCTAGCCAGCCTTCCCGCAAGAGGTTTTTTCTTAACACCAATCATATTAGTGTTAGATATAAATGGTAACTCCAACAATTTCTTTGTTCTCAACGCCTTCTATTTCCAGGAATTAGTCACTTCAACGATCTTTGATGGTTATACGGGTATCCAAAGTACAAACGAGATGGATGTTTGTTGTCCCAACCATTCTTGTTAGTCCCGATACCGATAAGGAAAGGGGGAATTTATAACAAAGTTTTTGTGTTGTTGATTCCTAGGTGTAGTGCTTTTTCCCTTATGCCGTCTATTGGTACTAATGTAGTGTAGGATTGACCCGCAATACAGAACCCATAGGTGTAACCTTTCGCTCAATACTCAAATTAACAATTGAAACATCTGAGGCTGCATCAATCGAGGATACACGATAGAAGGAATTGTTCTATCTCCAAACTTCACCTTCACCGAGCGTAGGTTTATTTCAAGAATTTCGTTCTTTCTATACCGAACCACGTCTCTTTCTCGTAAGACTGAGGTGAGGGCTAAAAAAAACAAGAAAAAAGAATCAAATCGCACCATCTCTGTAATAGGTAAATGCCTTTTTTTCTCCTGAAGTTGTCGGAATTATTCGTAATAAGATATTGGCTACAATTGAAGAGGTCTTATCAATAAAATTTCCATTTATATGAGATCTAGGCATAATTAGCAATCCATTCTAGAATTCTTTTCATTACCCCTCGGGGAAAATGATCCCACAAACAAAGCAAAGGAATTATACAGTACGAAATAACATAAAAACAGACTAATTTTATTCTAATAAATAGATATTAAATAGATATGGGCTTTCCACTTAAATTGTCCCCTTTTGTTTGGGAAAGATATGAGATATTGGAATCAGATTGATTTCATTCCCATTTTTGTAGTATACCAATGAGCGGAACTATTACTATTTCATCTAAGTTAAATAACCAAGGACTTTTTTTACTACAGATTCTAATAACTCGAGAAGTTTTGATTTGGTTATGATCCAAAGAGAAAAAAGAATGGAATAATCATTCCATGAAAAAATAGAGTAGAGTAACCATACCTTCTGTTTGCATAACGTGTATACACCACACCATACAATCAAAATATCAAAATCCATGGGACGATTCATAAATTTGGAATAGATCCGCGGGGTAGCTGATGAATGAGAGAAGTTTTTGTTGAGAAATATTAAATGGGAAAGGAATTCTTCCTATGGAACTAGTGATCGGTCGTACCTGTACTGCAGTAATATGAATAACTCGCTATTCACTCAGTTTCTGGTCAATAATAAGATTATGTAGGAGAGATGGCCGAGTGGTTCAAGGCGTAGCATTGGAACTGCTATGTAGGCTTTTGTTTACCGAGGGTTCGAATCCCTCTCTTTCCGTTTCTGTTAATTCACCAATGTTATCGACCACAATGTATCAAATCAAATAACAATTGAAACCATTATTCCAGCAATAAGACCCTTATTTGATAGAAATTCTCTATTCCTAATTATTGTGGTTATAAAATAGGAAAGAGCAAAAAAGAAAAAAAATCCTACTGTTGATCCATTTGTGATAGGTGAAAAAATGCGGATGGATTAAGGCCCTTAGATCTATTTAGTTCGGCGAAAAGGGGACAAAATTCTATGAACCTTTCTTTCTTAATTTTGTTAGGTTCAAGTCTGACGAGAATAATATTCTACGACTAACAACTCATTTATTTGCAAACCGATCCATTTACTATCTATTATTTGATTTACTAATCCTTTATATTGGAATGAGTCAATAGTCAAATGTTTTGGCAATTCCTCATGGGCGGATGAAGCAATATAATTTTGAATCAGACCTTTTGATCTTTGGTTATCCTTCGCAGTAATAATATCTCGGGGTTTGCAACGATAACTTGGTATATCCACTATACGACCATTAACTAAAATATGTCTATGGTTAACCAATTGCCTGGCTCCGGGGATGGTCGAAGCCATACCCAATCGAAAGAGGATGTTATCCAAACGCATTTCAAGTAGTTGTAGTAAAACCTGACCCGTTGACCCTTTGGCTTTTCCAGCGATATGTACATATCTAAGTAATTGTCGCTCTGTCAGACCATAATGAAAACGCAATTTCTGTTTTTCTTCTAAACGAATACGATATTGCGATTTTTTCCCAGAACGCAATTGGTTTTTAAGATCACTTCCGGATCTAGGTCTTTTACTAGTTAGTCCTGGTAAAGCTCCCAGACGGCGTATTTTTTTAAAACGAGGTCCTCGGTAACGAGACATAAAGACTCCCTTTTTTATTTTATTGAAATTTCATTTTACACAATAAATCTAAATTTAAACTGAACTAAAGGATAAACAAAGCAAAATCGACTGATGAAGTACTACAAAAAAAAATGAATTGTATCAACATCTAGATTTTTTGTATATATATATAGGAAGTTGAGGCTCCGTTTGATGATTTGTTCTGTAGAGATCTAATTGCTCTAATCCATTTTTATTAATAATTGCAAGTTACCACGACATAATAGATCGCTGATCCAGCATTTTATTTGAAGAAAAGGAGAGATTATCAATCTCGGAAAAATAGATAGAGAAAAAGCCGGCTATCGGAGTCGAACCGATGACCATCGCATTACAAATGCGATGCTCTAACCTCTGAGCTAAGCGGGCTCGCATAAGATAAAAATTGCGTAACAAATAGAAATATTGTATAGGAATTCCGGAAAATGTCGGATCTTAGCTATTAATTTCATATGAACTAAACTAATTAATAGAGTTCTATAGCTAGAAGTTTGAAGTTCTAAGCTAAGTTCCTTTTATAAATAATTAAAATAAAAAAATAATAAATATAAAATATAATAAAGTAATATTAAAAAATTATTAAAAAATATTTCATCAATCATAATCATAATATATGATCATATCAAATTCAATTGGAAATTCTAATTAGAATAAATAGAATTTTTCTTAAAGCTTAACTAAAGCAGTTATAGATAGTAAATTATGTTAATTTCATTATAGCGGATCGGTCCTAAGAAAAGAATAAGATAAGGATAAAGATACAATCTAAATTAGATTGAGACATTATTCTGGTTTCATTTTGAAAAGGAGGAGATAGGACGAAAAAAAAAAAAAAAGAATGAATATCGAACGTTACAGTATTACAAATCACACTGTAAAAATGAAAGGGAGAGATAAAATGGATATGGGATATATCTATTCATCTTGAATTGAAAATACATCAATGATAGAATTATTTCTGATTGAAATAAACAAGGTTTATCCAATAGAAATGAACTGATATAGGATGGTCAAAAAAAGAAAATAGCAGCCTTTTCAATATAGAAATCATTAGATAATGAATTCAACGGTTTCAAAAAAAGAAATAAATGAAAGAGATGGATGAAATTATAAATGTATCTTGGTCTCAAAGAAAAGGGAAAGGGGGATATGGCGAAATTGGTAGACGCTACGGACTTGATTGGATTGAGCCTTGGTATGGAAACCTGCTAAGTGGTAACTTCCAAATTCAGAGAAACCCTGGAATTAAAAATGGGCAATCCTGAGCCAAATCTTTCTTTTGGGAAAACAAGGGTATAAAACTAGAATAAAAAAGGATAGGTGCAGAGACTCAATGGAAGCCGTTCTAACGAATAGAGTTGACTACGTTGCGTCGGTAGCTGGAATCCCTCTATCGAAATTAGAGAAAGGCCATAT